ATCATTCGGGAAAGATAAGAAAATTTCAGGGTAACAAACATTATCTAGAATTTCTCTTAGATTCAAACCCATAGCTGATGATAGAACTAGAATAGATATTTTTTGTTTCCGACTCACACGGGCCCATATCCTTGCTTTTCTATCAATTTCTAATTCCGGTCTTCCTCCCCAATCTGATATTATAGTGCTGGTATAGACAGAAATTCCGTTATGGTCCAATTCCGAACGATAGTAAATACCGGGACTTTGCAATATTTGATTGATCACAATTCTGTAAATTCCATTTACTATAGAAGTTCCCAGGGAATTCATTAGAGGAATGTTTCCAATAAAAACGGTTTGTTCTTGCATATCTCTACCGGTTTTCCAAATTAATCCCGCGGGTACATATAATTCAGAAGAATATGTGAGTGATTCATACACAGCATCTCTTTCTTTTATCAAAGGTTCTACCAATTGATATCTTTCCACAAATAATTTAAATTCAATTTCTTGATCTGTATCTTCAATTTTTGGAAACTTCTGAAATTCTTCCGTCAAGCCTTGATTAATGAACCTACAAAATCCCTCAAATTGTATCTGACTAAATCCAGGTATTGTGGACATTCCCTCATTTCCATTCCGGAGCATCTTAATCTTAAGTTTCCTGTTTATCGAAAAAATCCCATTATTGGCTCACTATTCATCGACCCATACGGATCGATTTAGCAAGGATGGAATGTATATTCTGTTTACTGAATCACATGAAATTTTAGCGAACTCCGTATATGTATTTCATACCTATGAACGGAGACGAGACAGAGGAATAAAGACCATTTTATTTTCGACGCACGTGCGAATTTGCGACAGGTACAAATGGAATGGAAATGAATTGATAAAACATTCCGGGAAAAAAATTATGTCACTTATACTTATGGAATCTTGTAGAGATATAGAATATCAAAATAGCATATAAAAATGGATTCAATTTATACCTATTATTATGATATTACGATCAGATTAAGTACCAAAGATTCATGACTAAATGTGCTTTCTATGAATGAGATAAAGACAGAATAATCAGGAGAAGTAGCAAGTTTTTTTTTTTTAGATTTACCACATTGAATTTAATGTAAAAAAAAAATTCGAAGATTCCTTTTGTTTGGTATTGGTAGGAGTTTTATTTAGAGAATAGAATAGGATTGAATTGCATAATCATAAAAGGAGTAGTATTTTTTAAGTACATGTCAATATAGCTATCTATCTATCCGCATATCGCATCTTTTATCGTAATTTCACTTGGACCAACAGGAGTCAAGTCGCACTATATCATAATTCCTATTTTTTATTCAATATATTCAATGCAATGCAAAATAAAAGCACGATGATTCTCTATGGATGTACATAAGAAAAAGATTTGACTCGGCATTTGTATAACAATTTCTGTTCTGGGGTTTACATATACATATATATTTTCTTATAATTGAAATTGAAAAGAAAGTTTTTTGATAATGGATACTGATTAGTTGTAATTGGATTTGGTTATGCCATTGAGGAAACACAATTTGGGATACAATACAAATTTAAGAACCGTTCATTACTTCAAAATCAAATAAAAAATAATAACAAATAAAAATAAATGGTTAATGGTTCCAATTTGGATCGGATTTGGCGACATGGCCAAGCGGTAAGGCAGGGGACTGCAAATCCTTTATCCCCAGTTCAAATCTGGGTGTCGCCTGATCAACAAAATACTTAGGATTTATGATCCTACTGATCAAACTTGACAAATTATTGCCCTGCAGAGGCAGAGGCAACGGACTCGATCTGTCGATACTTGGTTTTTACAATCTATAGTTCTTTTATAGAACTAGACTCCAAATTTTTTCTTCAAAATCGGGTTCTGGTTGGGTTCTGGTTAGTGGCCCAAACCGATACCCATAGCAATGAGATAATGCTTACTTATTCTTATTAATTCCAGAACGACGAAAGTAGGAGGTCGGAAATCTTGGGATTCAAAGGTTCCTAAAGGAGATTCCATTTTTGTTCCTAGGATTGAAGAAGAGATTATACCAAAGGCGATGAAGACTTCCTAATTATCTTACACTACCTAGACTAAAATAAGTAGTTCTACGGATTCCGTTTGGAATTAAATTAGATAGACTGATAGGAAATTTATTTAGGAGTTGTGGAAAGGACTGAAGATACTTTGTATCCATACTTATGAGAGACTCCGAGTACTCAAACATTCCATCAGGATGGTTGGTCGGTTCTTATCTTATAGAATCACAGAGTAAAAGTGAAAAAAAAATTCTTTGCTTGTGTCGGGAGATTACAAAAAATCTATGTAGTAGTGATGTTTTCCCATTCTTTCACAGAAAGAAAGACAAGTAAGGCTTAGATCAAAAGGTATCCGATGGATAGTTATCCATCTTGATAGTAAATTTTGATGTCGTTTGCTTATGAAAGAAAAGAAAGGTAACAAAATAAACAATAGGTCTTACTATTGCCACATGTTCTATTAGGATAGGCTAGGAGCATTCCTTTGCTATTTTTAAGGAAAAGGTGTGTGTATCACATTTGTACTTAATGCCTTCCAATTCTAAATTGGACTAGAAATACTATAACGAATTTGTTACGAGTGAATTCATTAAATTGATTCATCAATAGCCTTAAGTCAAAATACTATTTTGACTCTGCGCTATTGAATCCACTATGATTATTGATCAATAATGGAATAATTCCTTCATTCATAAAAATAGGAGACATAATTCACATGGATATAGTAAGTCTCGCTTGGGCTGCTTTAATGGTAGTCTTTACATTTTCTCTTTCACTCGTAGTATGGGGAAGGAGTGGGCTCTAGGGATACTACTAATTGATTGAGTAATCGATTGAGTAATCGAATTGGATCAATTGTTTAATTGATCGTTTTGCGAAGCTTTATTTTCAAAGCTTCTCTTTCCAAATTATACAGGACTACAATACTACAATAATGAATAATAATCATTCGATCAAATAATGAATGATTACTAGAATTTAGTTGTATTTCAAAAATCAAATCTACGCATGATAGGAAATTTTTTCCAAACGAATTCTTCCTAAATATTAAATTTTGATAAACTAGCTCTTACCAAAATTATGGATATTACAATGAGAAAAAACCAATTCCGCGTTTTTTCTTTATTTATTTCCCTCGTTCTTTACTTTCACTGTTCTAATAAAAAGTCGTTCTGCTATTAGATTACGACTAGATTACGACGATACAGACGTTCTACTGGAAATGACTCGTGGTTGTCCAAAGAGGTTCTACACATAATAAAATTAGATCTTTCTTCCGCTGAGCAATCCACCACATATCGTACATTTCACATTTAATTTGTTTTCCAATTTCACATTAACTCTTCAAAATTTTTTTATGCTTTTTTGACGCATCTCACGTCATGTTTAAGCATGAAAAATGGGTGGGGTACCCTTTATTTTACTAATCTACTTCTTCTCTAAACCTGCAGAAGTTACCATATAATTTCGTAGATCATCTGTTAATGGCTCAATCAATGACTTCTTGGGATGGGAAATCGAAAAAAATTCCTTGGTTTTGTTTTCTTTTGCTATAGTATATTCCCATACTATTCTTCCTCCATTTATTCTTTCGATGGATCTCGGGACCCATATCTAAAATTCTAAGAAACGTAGGAAAGAGTTAGAAGAAATGGCCTTCCATTATTTTGAGTTGATCGAAATCCAGTGATGTATCGAAAAAAAGAAATCGAATTAGACTGCTATTTCGATGTACTAATCAACTATTTAGATGTACATATACATACATATTGATTGTATATTAAACCCTCTATTTAGATAAAGTCTAGTTGTATACAATACAACTATATATCATATATGATACAACCATATATGGTTGATACTATCATAGTATACAATATTCGATAATCTACAATACGCTCTAGTGTGGTAGAAAGAACTATAAATAGTTCTTTCTACCACACTTTATGATTCCAACCAGATCATTTCATTTAAAACTTAGAACTTTTTTTTTAATCCCTTTCTTTCATTTCTTCAATGATTGATACGAACTAATAATTCAAGTTTGATTCAAATTAATCATTTTGACTGACTGTTTTTACGTAGATAATAAGTAAAAAAGCAGTAGGAACTAGAATGAACAGTGCAGTAGCAATAAATGCTAGAATATTGACTTCCATAATCTTATTGTCTCGTTTTTTTATTCGTCGCAATAACTCGGGATGTAATCCCATAGAGATTCTAAATTTGATTCCTGTCAATTCAATGGAATGAATTGCATCCGGATGATACTGAATCGGATCAATATTATGAATAACAATATATGATCTATCAAATCGATTCATTGTCGAGAATTGAATAGGATAACATAGGGAGATCCTTTATCCATATTAACTCCGAAATGACATTTTTTATTGGATCAGGAATCCCATTGCATTTTTAATCCTTTTCCACTTTTTCTTTCTATAACCTACCGCTTTCCTTATCTTATACAATCTTATACAATTATCCTTCCTTTTTCTTATACTTATACATATTTTACATATTTTTCTTAGACTTAGACATACAATTATGAGGTATTATATGATATGACCGATATTCTATGGGTCATACACAGATCCAAACAGTAATGGAAAAAAGAAGAGATTAAATAAAAAGGATCTAATCTAATATTAAAACAAATTTACGGAAAAGGGTCAGTGCTTGGTCTTTTCTTTTATTTTTTTAGTATCCTCTTTCTTGGATTTGGACTGGAACACATACATAAAAAATGCAGTCGTCAATTTGCATTAGAATTGTTTCTAATTAGTCATTGAAGATACACAAACAAAGTCGGATCTATACAAGGTGTGGTTTAACCTGAAAAATACTCTGTCGAGGTAATTCTGTTAAGTTCATTGTCTATCGTACATTAAACGACGACTACAATAATACCATTTTTGTATGTTCTCCCGGTAAAATATGGACACTTTACTCCATTTCATGGATCAAGAACAATCGAAAAAGAAAGTAAGACAAGAATGGTATACTTAATATAGTAATACCACAGATTGTACTAATCCACATATGATGTGTCTCTCCCTTATCAAGGGATAGTAGTGGAAAAAAGGGAAATTCCTGTACCCGTATTTATCTGATGATAAAGGCGAAAAGAAAAAACAGAAATAAAGACCCCCACTGGGGGTTAGATCTTGCTTCCTGCGCCCCTTTTCCATGAAAAAAGATAGATGAATTGATCAATTCATCGGATCCTAGTTCGGGACTGACGGGGCTCGAACCCGCAGCTTCCGCCTTGACAGGGCGGTGCTCTGACCAATTGAACTACAATCCCAGCGAGGTGTATGGCATACATGTTCTTGATGGAATCATAAGAACACTATATTCGTCGTATTGTAAAAAAGACACGAATGATATACTGATATCATATCCACATATGATATGCACTATAGTGAGAGGGACACAAAAGTGAGAGTGACACAGATTAAGTAATTATTTTATTGCTAAAAATGGATAATCAATCTTTCAATGAGAAAAAAGATTAGTTTTCTTTTCATGATACTTAAAAAAATCAAATAAAACTGAATTTTAATAAAGTATCATGAATCTAGATCGTTAGAAAGATCAGAACAGAAGGACTGACCAAAATATGGATAGAGGAAAAAATAGACTCTTTCTCTTTATTTCTACGGATCCGGCATTTCCGTTTATGGAAGACAAATTGGTTATATCATATTCATGTAGCGGTGAATTATTGGGCCGAGCTGGATTTGAACCAGCGTAGACATATCGCCAACGAATTTACAGTCCGTCCCCATTAACCGCTCGGGCATCGACCCAGGAAGAATTCATTCTAGGCTGATTAATAATCTATGATTAACTTCTTTTCATAGTACCCTACCCCTATATCTTTCTTTCATAGTACCCTACCCCCAGGGGAAGTCGAATCCCCGCTGCCTCCTTGAAAGAGAGATGTCCTGAACCACTAGACGATAGGGGCATATACGCCCGACCGTCATCATACTATGATGATAGTATGAGCAGTTTTTTGGAATTGTCAATATAATCTAGTCAATATAATCTAATGGTATAACTAGATTCAAAGAGTCTTTCCTACTTTTATGTTATGATTTCATATAATTTTTTTATTTGATGATTCATGAAGGAACTATCCCATACATACTATTTATAATGAAAAGAGGTCTAGAATTATAATGAAAGGGGATATAGGATTCCTTCAGTTCAGGCAGTGATTTGCTTGGTCTGACAGAAAAAAAGATTAAAATCTTATTTAATTTATTTTCTTCAATTTGAATTCATTGTTTCGTTTAGTGTTCAGATAAAATATGCCTATCACTATCTCACACTAAACCAGAAAAGTCAAAAAGGATAGAAAATTTCGATTTTATAAGAATTCGGTTCAGGGTACGAATCTCCTCATCCCATGATTCAAGAAAATATCTTGAATCTATTTTGATGTCGGATTAGTACATCGTTCAATCAAGTGATTGTTGTTCTGATGCATCAGTAAACGTAAACAAGTAGGGTTGGTCCTGACCTGAAACAATTCACTGCATTTATTTTTGATCAAATTTGATTTGAAATCAAAAATAAATTTACCCATTTTGGGGATAAATCCGATTTTTTGTTCCTGACTGAACTCCTATACATATATGTATATATTCTATTTATATACATATATATACATATATACATATATGCAGTAAACTCATAATAGAAAACGAAAATGGTTAATTCATGAATTGAATAAAATGGCCCCTTTAACTCAGTGGTAGAGTAACGCCATGGTAAGGCGTAAGTCATCGGTTCAAATCCGATAAAGGGCTTTTTCCACTAAACTCAAGTTTTAGACTTCATTTTTCAGCGAAAAATATCTCGATTTTTTTCTCAAAAAAGAAAAGGATAATCACCATTATAATTAATTATGATTATTCAGAGTTCTAGTTAGGAAGTTGAACATTTAGTCATTATCATAATGCCTAATTGCACGTATTACTTATTAAGAGTAATCTACCCGTAGTAACATAGTAGTCCTTTTCATGTCTCATTATTCCAATTTTTTATCCTGGGATATAACAGAAATATTCTAGAATATTCTAGATATCTAATTCCTCTTATTAATCGCCAAACCAAAGTGTTCTTTTTTTTTTCCATTGTTCTTATGAAACCCACCATCAAATTAGAAATAAATAAAAAGTAAGTGGACCTGACCCATTGAATGATGACTATATCAGCTATTCTGATATTTAAATTCGATATAGATGAAATTATACAAGCGGATTTCTTTTTATTTCCTTAGACCACGCAAAGCAAGAATTAGTCGATATTTATGATTTAATCTTCTTGTTTGTTACTGGATACGCCATAGGAATAAATCGCTATTCTTTTCCGCGACATAGAAAAGTTGATTTCGAAAATCGATTTTTCAATATCTTTCCTTGATTTCAGAATCAGATATTGTTT